TAAATGTATGTACATACTTTCTCAATTTCATTTGTTTATTTGATCCATTTAATACAGATAATCCCCATTCGATGAAAACTTCTTCAGATTTATAAAGGGGGTTACCCCATGAATGGTTAACCGTGTAAACCCTGATATAAAAATAGAAAATGAGTCAATAAAACAAAACATAAATCCAATTTCTAAAAAAAAATCTTACAAAAATTGCCGAACGGTCTAGAAAACTAAAACAATTGATACAGGTTGGTAGAGTTTTATTATTAACGCAATTAGGAGTACTTCTAGAGTCCACTTCTTCCCCACACTACGAGAGAGAGGGAAAATGTAAAAACTACCATTAAAGCAGCCCACGCGAGACTTACTATATCCATGTGAATTCTGTCCCCTATTTCTATGAATATGAAGAAACTATTCCATTATTGTTCACTAATAATAGTGAAATCACTGGTGCAGAGTCAAAAAAAGGGAGAGGTATTTGGTCACCATTGATGAACTACTCCAAAAAATCTGTTTATCTTATAATGAGTTATTCTTAATTATAGAATTTCTAGTAGAATCGACAAGATGTAAACATAAGCAAATGGACACTTTTTGAAGTATCTAAGGAATCTCAATCACATGTAAAAAGAATAAGACTTTTTCTTTCTTTTATCGTTTTTTATTTTTTGAAGTAAAATGAAAGGCAATTCTTCATCTAATTTCATATTGATTGAATGTCTGAGCATTACGAGACTTTCATGAGTCTGTATCCAAAGTATCTTAGGTCCTTTCCAAAAAAAAATTTAATTCCTATCCAATCTAATGGAAGACTCAGTTAAGTGGAACTAAATTAGTAGTGGAAAGTCAAGATTTACGGATTTCCCTCCACTACTTTAAGTTTTCCTTGAATCTGATAGGCAAAACTTTAGGTTAGAAAATAGAACCTCGAGAGCCCGGGGCTTATAACCACGAAACGAAAGTATCAAGAGTCTTTTCCTACGTTTGTTATAATAGGGTCTGTTGTTGAGGCGGCACCCGGATTTGAACTGGGGAAAAAGGATTTGCAGTCCCCCGCCTTACCACTCGGCCATGCCGCCAAAACGATAGAAACTAGATTCCAATTTTCTCTTTTTTTTTTCAACTCTGAAAAAAATATATATATAGATTTTGAGTCACAAAATATAGAATCCAGTACAAACCAGAACCATTAACTATTGACTGTAAATTCATGACCATTTTTTAATTCAAATTAAAATCTACATTTTTTTCTTTCTAATAATATTAAGAAAATCATTAGAAATGGATTTATAACTAATCTATATTGATTTTTTTCAATTCAAAATAAATCTTCTTCAGTTTCAATTATAACAGTAATGATGAGTATATGTAAACCCCAGAATCAGAACATACGTTACGTTGTGTTATAGAGCTATAGCTCTATAATGGGATATTTTATCTCTCTAGGGATGCTTTTGAGGAGTAATTCTCACTAAATTTTTATATTTCAATTTTTGATTGAATACATTGAAGAGAAAATTTCATTTTTGATAGAGCACAGCATGTGCTGTCCGAAATAGAACTGTACCACAATAAAAGAAGAAAAATAGACATAAATATCTGTGCATTCTTTTTTTTTTATTTTTTAATAATAAAAAAAATTAATAAATAAAAAAACACAAGTTTTCTTACCTACTTAAATTCAATGATATTCTAACGATATCTATTCAAAATAGGTAAAAATCAATCTCTTTTTTGCAAATATTTTTTTGAACAATGAAATACAAATACATGGAAAAGTAAAGTGGTTAAAAAAAAATTTTTTCTATTTATTATATGTTTATCTGCTCGAACAGATCCAATCGTGGATACATTTTTTTTATGGTATGCAATCGAATTGGAATATGTAATATCATAGGTGAAAATGAAATTACTTTTTTCTAGTCTTTACAAAACTCCATAAGTTCCAGTGGTATTTCTCAATTCTGTTCCATTTGGATCTCTTTCTTATAAAAAATGCCATTTGAATCTAGTCTCCGTTCATACGTATTTCATACATTCCATATATCGTGGAGTTGAATAAAATTTCATGTGATTCAGTAAACAGAATAGAAATTCCATTATTGCTAGATCGAATTCTATGGATATGATTCGGTGAAGAATGAGAGATGGGATGGGATTTTTTCAATAAACGGATAAATGGGAAATTCAAAAAAGATGCTCGGGGATGGAAAAGAGGGAACATCTACAATACCCGGATTTAATCAGATACAATTTGAAGGGTTTTATCGGTTTATTGATCAGGGTTTAATAGAAGAACTTTCTAAGTTTCCAAAAATTGAAGATATAGATCACGAAATTGAATTTCAATTATTTATGGAAACATATCAATTGGTAGAACCTCTGATAAAAGAACGAGATGCTGTCTATGAATCACTTACATATTCTTCTGAATTATATGTATCCGCGGGATTAATTTGGAAAACCAGTAGGAATATGCAAGAACAAAGAATTTTTATTGGAA